AAAATGACCGGGTCTGGCCCATTCCTCAAACGAAGTTTTTACGGGATCTCTATCTACCAAAATTTTTACTTCTGGTTCCGGCGAACGAATAATCATTGAGTCCTCCTCTTTCCGGACAAGACATACAAAGAGACCTGCCAACATTCAACTAATTGGTGAACCTCTGAGAGATATTTCGAATTTATTTCTTTCACTTCTATCTCCCATCTCTCTATTTTTTTTAGTTATTTACTAGAGCAATTATGATCTGGAAGTCGATCCAGGGCAAGTGTTCGGATCTATTATGACATAGACGCGCGGCGCTCAATGGACCTTTTTTTTTTTTCAAATTATAAATTATAAACCCCTTTTGGTTTTTGGATTAAGGTAAAAACTCTTTTTTTGTGCAACTTAGACGATTCTTATCTCAATTAGAAGGTATTTAAAGGGAGCTACTTAATGTTTTACTATATTAATGTTTTACATAGAATATATTAATTATTTCTAGATTCTATTCAAAAAGATTCTATTCAAAAAAACTCTATTCGAAATATTACCAATCCCACGAAGAGTTGTTATTGTTATTCATTACTAAACTAAGAAACATTCCAGCATTTAGTCATTCGAAGTTTTTTTTTCTAATATTTTCTTATTTGATTTTTTTTAGAATAATGAATTATATATCTATATAATTCATTATTCTAAATTCATATTAACAAGAACAATCTGAAAAGGGATATAATGAAATTCTTTGCTTGGTTCTTCCTCTAAGAATGATTCCATTTGATTTGAATAATGGACAAAGATGAATTCGAACAAATAACAAAAAAATTCGAAATAATACGAATTTTTCTTCTTTTATTCGAAACGCCCCGTGATCTTTAACCAATTATGCGCTTCAATATAATTTCCAGGCGTAAGTGTTATAGCCTGTTTCCAATACTCCGCGGCTTGATCGAACCAAGCCTCCGCAATTTCAGAATCCCCTTGTCCAATGGCCTGTTCTCCCCGGTCGAAATAGGAATATGCGGGTCAATTCCTTCCCTTAGAACCGTACTTGAGAGTTTCCTACCTCATACGGCTCCACAGTCAATCCTTTTGGTGTCGGTAAACTGAATGAGATTTTTTATAGATCTATATCCCACTGTTCAGGGTTAACCAAAAGAGGTTAATCACATGAGTTTCAAACTTTCATTTTGATTTAATTAAGAATCATTCAGTTTTAGTTTTATCTTTTCTCCTACCTACAAGAAAACCAAAGCATAAGCATAGGTAATTTACCCCTATCCTCGTATTTTCCGCAAGGTAACTATCTCGGTTTCATATTAAAATTTCTATAGAATCCTTGAAAAAGGCTTTCCTTCATAAACCTAAGTAAGAAAGAAAAAACCTAAGTAAGAAAGAAAAGACTTACTGTCTTTGGGATCTGATCCTACACCGCCGCTCAATACCTTAGTCTTAGTGGATTGACTCTATTACAGAAGTTAATTCCTAACTTTTATCTTTTTTATATGTAGGCATAAGTAAGCAGTTCTTTGTCTTAATGTATTGGCAAAAAACCTCATTAATTGATCTTTACGGTGCTTCCTCTCTATTAATTAGATCTTTTTTTTTATCCATAGACATAGAAAAAGTATCTAGGCATATTTTATCTTATTTCTTCATAACTTCTATTAATATAATATGAAGTTTCTTTCTTTGCTACAGCTCAAAGAAATCATTGTTTTGGACGATGCATTTGTAGCGAGCCTTTTTTTTCTATAGTGGAGATAGCCGCACGTAATGACAGATCACTGCCATATTATTAAAAGCTTGTGGTAAGAATGGGTTTCGCTCGAGTGCCCTAAAATAATATTCTAAAGCTTTCGTATGTTCTCCATTACTTGTGTGAATAAGGCCTATATTATAGAGTATATAACTTCGATCATAGGGATCGATTTCTAGTCGCATAGCTTCGTAATAATTCTGTAAAGCTTCCGCATAATTTCCTTCGGATTGAGCTGACATCCGTTACGGTCGTTATTCGATTCAAAGAATCTCCGTTCCAGAACCGTACGTGAAATTTTCACCTCATACGGCTCCTCCCTTAATATACATAATGAGAAGAAAAAATACCTGGAATAAAAAAAGGGTTAAAACATTCTCATTATGAACTCAGCGGGGCTAGTGTTTTTACAAAAAATCTCTAGCCAACCTTCTTGCGCAAGAGCTTTTACTAGACTCAAGTGTCTTGATACTAAATGGATAAGATAACTCCAACAATTCCTTTGTCCTCAACGCCTACAAATTTCCAGGAAATAGTCACTTCAACAGTCTTCGATGGTTATACGGGTATCCAAAGTACGAACGAGATGGATGTTTGTTGTCCCAACCATTCTTGTTAGTCCCAATCCAGATAAGAAAAGAAAGGGAGTAGGTAAGTAATTTTTAACAAAGCTTTCGTGTTGTCGATTGCTAGGTGTAGTGCTTCTTCCCCTATGCCGCCTATTGGTACTATATTACTAGGAAGTAGGATTGGATTGACCTGTAATACAAAACACAAAGGTTACACCTTTCGTTCAATACTAAAACCTAGAACTCAAGCATAGTATCTGAGGTTGCATCAATCGGGGATACACGACAGAAGGAATTGTTTTATTTCGAAACTTCACCTTCAACAGGCGTAGGTTTATTTCTATAATATGGACTAAGAATTTTTTTTTCTTTCTATCCCGAATCGTGTGCCGTTCTCATAAAACCAGGAACAGCAAAAGGAAACTAAAATAATAAAGAAAATCAAATCACACCATCTCTGTAATAAGTAAATGCCTCTTTTTCTCCCGAAGTTGTCGGAATTATTCGTAATAAGATATTGGCCACAATTGAAAAGGTCTTATCAATAAAATTTCCATTTATCCGTGATCTAGGCATAGGTATCAATCCATTCTAAAATTCTTCTCATTACCACTTGTGGGAAAATGATTACACAAACAAAGGGTTTGTACAGTACGAAATAACATAAAAAAGGATTCATTTCAAAAAAATTTCAATAAAAATAGATATTTTCTACTACTACTTATAGAATTCTTATTTATTTTATCCTTTCACAAGGAAAGACTTGTTTTTTATTAAATCCTACTAAGGAAATCTTTTTTAGAAAAAATTTTCTATTACTATTCGCTTTTTGTTTGGCTAGATACGACTACGACCAACCCACCAATACTAGAAAACTAATATTATAATGATATAGTAATAGAAATATGAACATAGCAATGGCTCGCTATTTCTTTGGTTTCTGAGTCATAATCATTGTATAGGAGAGATGGCCGAGTGGTTCAAGGCGTAGCATTGGAACTGCTATGTAGGCTTTTGTTTACCGAGGGTTCGAATCCCTCTCTTTCCGTACTTTCACCTAATGCCTAATTTAATTCGCCAACATTCCTAAATATAACACTACCAAATCAAACAACAAGAGATACTCTTATTAGAACATAAGAGTTGGATCCTTCTTTTATTTCTAGTTTTTATATATTATATATTCCTTTGATTTTGAATTGCTGCGGAAAATACGGGAAAGAAAGGAGTTAAAATCTTTCTGCCAATCTATGATAGATGAATAGGAAAATCTGGGATGGGATAGAATATATGAGTGGGAGAAAATCTTGATCAAACCCCTGACTTTAACCCTTTAGTAATTTGACTTTGGCGAAAGAAAGGGCCGAATTGTCCAAACCCTTTTCTTTGGATTTTATTTAGGGTTAAGTCTGACGAGAATAATATTCTACCACTAGTAATTCATTTATTTTCACCCCGACCCACTTACTATCTATTATTTGATTGACTAATCCTTTATATGAAAAGGGGTGAAGAGTTAAATGTTTGGGCAATTCATCGGGGGGGGATGAATCAAGAGAATTTTGAATTATAGCTCTGGATTTTTGTTCATCCTTCGCCATAATAGTATCTTGAGGTTTGCAACGATAACTTGGTATATCTACTATACGGCCGTTAACTAAAATATGTCTATGGTTAACTAATTGACGAGCTCCAGGAATAGTCGGAGCCATACCCAATCGAAAAAGGATGTTATCCAAACGCATTTCAAGTAATTGTAGCAAAACCTGACCTGTTGAACCTTTGGCTTTTCTGGCGATACGAACATATTTAAGTAATTGTCTTTCTGTAATACCATAGTGAAAACGCAATTTTTGTTTTTCTTCTAGACGAATACGATATTGAGATCTTTTCCCGGAACGTGATTGGTTTCTAAGGTCACTTCCGGCTCTAGGCCTTTTATTAGTTAGTCCAGGTAAAGCCCCTAGACGGCGTATTTTTTTGAAACGAGGCCCTCGGTAACGCGACATAAAGACTCCTTTCTTTTTTTTTTTTCTTTATTTCTATTTATATATATTCCATATGACAAAAAAACCTAAATTAAAACTGAACTAAATAATAAATGAAACAAAATCCCTTGAGGGATTCTATTACAATCAATAATGAATAATGTGAAACGGATTGTATATACGAACTTTTTTATATATTATATATATTTTTTGTATTTAAATATGTAAAAAAAAAAAGAAATATATATATATAGAAAATATATAAAATAAAAGGATTGAACAAATAAAAATAGAATAGAGAAAAGCCGGCTATCGGAATCGAACCGATGACCATCGCATTACAAATGCGATGCTCTAACCTCTGAGCTAAGCGGGCTCCCAGAAATTCTACATGCACTGGAATTCAATAAACTATATTTCAGTTTCGGCTTATTCATTTTTATTCTTTTATGATATGAATTTCAAATATTTATTTGAAATAAAATAAATAGAAATATTGAATTTAGTTTCTTTTTATCTATGTATATTCTATTTTTTGTCTAGAACAATTAGATTCTAGTTAAATTAGATTTAGAAATTCCATTAAATTGTATTTTTTTTTTCTCTTTTTAGTTTAGTAGAGCTATGAGTTTGAAAATTCATTTCAAATCGAAATGAAAAAAAAATTATTATGACAATATTAATTATATCTATAACTCTAATAGAATAAACTCTAATAGCGAATAGAATAAATGGATATTTATTCCATTAGAGTTATAATTCGATAGTTCTTTAAGTTATTTATGGGTCTACCTTAAGAAAACCGACAATAAAAATAAAAAACAAGAATCAAAAATTTCGAATTCATAAAAATGAACTTCGAACCTTAATAAGATAATAATTCTTCTTCTTTTATTCATAGACTATGATGAAAAATGAAGACTCGACCCTTTGAGTATTCAAAATTGTATGGCAAAATGAACGGGGGGTAGGATATGTATAGTATATATACAGCTATATTGAATTGTAGCTACAGAAATGATAGAATCATTTCTGATTAGACCAAATCAAATTCAAATAGAAACTTCCGACAGAAATGAAAGAAAAAGAATAAAAGGGAAGGACATCACACTGAGATCCTAATCTTAAAAAAAGGGGGGGGGATATGGCGAAATCGGTAGACGCTACGGACTTAATTGGCTTGAGCCTTAGTATGGAGACCTACTAAGTGAAAACTTTCAAATTCAGAGAAACCCTGGAATTAATAAAAATGGGCAATCCTGAGCCAACTCCTTTTTTGAAAAGTAAAAAAAGAAGGATTCAGAAAGCACGAATAAAAAACAAAGGATAGGTGCAGAGACTCAAAGGAAGCTGTTCTAACAATAACAAATGGAGTTGACTGTGCTGTGTTGTTCTACGAATTCTTCCGTCGAAACTCCAACCCCAAAGGGGCGAAGAATATATTCTATCATATGATTAATGACACTTCGAATTTATTTTGTATTTCTATTTTTCGAATTTTTAGATATTTCTTATTTGTATATAGCATAAAATAGGAAATTTTCTATAAATAAAAATTTCGAATATGAATATGAAAAAATGGAAGAATTTTTGTGAATCAATTTCAAGTTGAAAAAAGAATCAAATATTCGTTCATCAAATCATTCACTCCATAGTCTGATAGATCTTTGCAAGAACTGATTAATCGGACGAGAATAAAGATAGAGTCCCATTCTACATGTCAATACTGACAACAATGAAATTTATAGTAAAAGGAAAATCCGTCGACTTTAAAAATCGTGAGGGTTCAAGTCCCTCTATCCCCAAAAGCCTTTTTTACTCCTTAACTAGTTATCTTTTTTTTTTCTTTTCAAAATGGATCTGGACGGAAGTGGTTTTCTCTTAGAACAAATCTTGTGATATATATTATAGACCTACAAAGTAATATCTTTGAGCAAGAAGTACTCCGTTGAGTGATTCACAATTTATATTATTACTCGAGTTAATCAAATTATAGTTGGAATTGGAAGACAAAATAGATTCCGGTACCTAGATAAGACTTTGTAATCCCTTTCGTCCTTTTTTTTAATTGACATAGACCTGAGTTATTGAGTAAAATGAGAAGATGATACAATAAAAGAGTGAATGAATGGCCGGGATAGCTCAGTTGGTAGAGCAGAGGACTGAAAATCCTCGTGTCACCAGTTCAAATCTGGTTCTTGGCACATACTTTTTTATGAGTATATATTCTAAAAATGAACCAATATGGGTTGATATACATATTCATTAATAGTAGGGATCATGACACGTACACAAATTTTTTAGCTAGTTATCGCGCGAGATACCCCATCTATCCATAAAAAAAAAATAGATGGGTAGAAAGTTTTTAAAATTCAAATAAAGAATTTGATTATGTTTTCTATTTTTTTTTGTTCATATTGTGTTTACTCTCCGACAAAATGCATGTTAATACTTCATACATATTCCAAATATTCAAAAAGTTGAACCACTCAAATAAAAATAGAGTCTAGAAGAATTAAAGGATGCAAATAAATAAAATTTATTTCAGATATAGTGCAAAAAGAATCAGATTCTCCTTGGTATATATTTTTTCATTTCCTAATACATTATAGGACTTTCTGCCCCTGTCTAGGTCTAAAATTGATGGATACGCGGTACAAAGTTCATGATACATAACTTTTTAGTTCATTCTATCAATTCTTAGCTCATCCAAAAGAAAACTTTTTTGAATCTCAATGAATTCGTCATTTGTCTTTTATTTTTTATCTATCCATAATAGAATACGGGCGGGACATCAATTCCTCGGTTTAATCTAGAAGCAGAACATATAAATAGTCTTTAGATATCTGGGGTTGTAGAAGTGAAAATCGGTTTCTTACCATTCAATAAGCATCTTGTATTTCATAAAAATTGGGAACAATATAATCCTTACGTAAGGGCCATCCTATCCAACTTTCAGGCATTAAAATACGTTTCAGGCGCGGATGATTATCATAAGAGATTCCCAACATATCATAAGATTCCCGTTCTTGAAAATCCGCGCTTTTCCAAACCCAGAAAACGGACGGAATTCGAGGATTCCTCCTTGTAGCAAATACTTTTATGCATACTTCTTCTGGTTGATCCGCACCGTACTCTATTCTCGTAAGATGATACACACTAGCTAACAGCCCGCCCGGCGCTACATCATAAGCACATT